TATAGTAATGTACACCTCTTGCCAAAAACAAGTCATTTATGGATATTATCGGGGGGTTCATGCAGATCTAGTGTAGTTTCTTTTTCACTCTACAAGGATCAAGATCAAATGAATATTCATTCTCTTTCTGTCGAACGGAGAGAGATTTCTAGCCTCTCGCTCTCGGTGAATAATGATCAAGCGAGACACAAATTATTTAGTTCTGATTTTTCTGCTAAAAAAGAAGGTGGAATTCTTGAGATATCTGATTATTCGGGATTTAAGAGAATCATAGGTACTGGTCATTGTAATCTCATACATCCTGCAATTCTCCACGCGAATTCGGATTTATTGGCAAAAAGGCAAAGAAATCGATTTCTTATTCCATTCCACTCGATTCAAGAACAAGAGAAAGAGCTAATGCCCCATTCAGGGATCTCGATTGAAATACCCATAGGGGGTATTTTCCGTAGAAATAGTATTCTTGCTTATTTCGACGATCCTCGATACAGAAGAAAGAGTTCCGGAATTACTAAATATGGGACTCTGGGGGCGCATTCAATCGTCAAAAAAGAGGACTTGATTGAGTATCGAGGACTCAAAAAAATTAAGCCAAAATACCAAATGCAAATAGATCGCCTTTTTTTCATTCCCGAGGAAGTGCATATTTTTCCCGAATCTTCTTACCTAATGGTACGGAATAATAGTATCATTGGAGTAGATACACGAATCACTTTAAATATAAGAAGCCGAGTGGGCGGATTGGTGCGAATGGAGAGAAAAAAAGGGGGGATTGAACTAAAAATATTTTCGGGAGATATCCATTTTCCCGGAGAGATAGATAAGATATCCCGACACAGTGGCATCTTGATACCGCCAGAAAGGGAAAAAAAAAAACTTAAGGAATCCACTAAGGAATCAAAAAAATTGAAAAAATGGATCTATGTTCAACGGATCACACCTACCAAGAAAAAGTATTTTGTTTTGGTTCGACCCGTAGTCACATATGAAATAGCGGACGGTATAAATTTAGCAACACTCTTCCCCCAGGATCCGCTGCGGGAAAAGGATAATATGAAATTACGAGTTGTCAATTATGTCCTTTATGGGAAGGGCAAAGCTGCTCGGGGAATTCCTGATACAAGTATTCAATTAGTTCGGACGTGTTTTGTGTTGAATTGGGACCAAGACAAAAAAAGTTCTTCCGTCGAAGAGGTTTGTGCTTCCTTTGTTGAAGTACGTACAAATGGTCTGATTCGCGATTTCTTAAGAATCAACTTAGTGAAATCCCAAATTTCATATATCAGAAAAAGGAATCATCCGTCAGGTTCAGCATTGATCTCTGATAATGGTTCCGTTCGCACCAATAGCAATCCGTTTTATTCCGTTTTTGGCAAGTCGGGGGTTGAACAATCACTTAGCCAAAATCAAGGAACTATTCGTACGTTGTTGAATAGAAATAAGGAATGCCAATCTTTGAGAATTTTGTCATCATCTAATTATTTTCGAATGGGTCCATTGAACGATGTAAAATATCACAATGTGATAAAACAATCAATTCCAACTCAAAAAGATTCTCTAACCCCAATTAGGAATTCGTTGGGACCTTTAGGAACAGTCCTTCAAATTGCGAATTTTTATTCATTTTACTATTTAATAACTCATAATCATCTCTCGGTAACTAAATATTTGAAACTTGACAATTTAAAACAGCCTTGTCAAATACTTAAATATTATTTAATGGATGAAAACGGGGAAATTTCGAATCCTGATACAGACAGTAAGATCATTTTGAATCCATTTAATTTGAATTGGTATTTTCTCCATCATAATTATTGTAAGGAAATGTCCCCGAGAATTAGTCTTGGGCAGTTTCTTTGTGAAAATGTATGTATAACCAAAAACGGGCCACACCTAAAATCTGGTCAAGTTTTAATTGTTCAAGTCAACTCTGTAGTAATACGATCAGCTAAGCCTTATTTGGCTACTCCTGGAGCAACTGTTCATGGGCATTATGGAGAAATCCTTTACGAAGGGGATACATTAGTTACATTTATATATGAAAAATCGAGATCTGGTGATATAACGCAGGGTCTTCCAAAAGTAGAACAAGTGTTAGAAGTGCGTTCGCTTGATTCAATATCGATGAACCTAGAAAAGAGAGTTGAGGGTTGGAACGCGCGTATAACAAGAATTCTTGGGATTCCCTGGGGATTCTTGATTGGTGCTGAGCTAACTATAGTGCAAAGTCGTATCTCTTTGGTTAATAAGATACAAAAGGTTTATCGATCGCAGGGGGTGCAGATCCATAATAGGCATCTAGAAATTATTGTACGTCAAATAACATCAAAAGTCTTGGTTTCAGAAGATGGAATGTCTAATATTTTTTTACCCGGCGAACTGATTGGATTGTTACGAGCGGAACGAACGGGGCGCGCTTTGGAAGAAGTGATCTGTTATCGAGCTATCTTATTGGGAATAACGAGAGCATCTCTGAATACTCAAAGTTTTATATCCGAAGCAAGTTTTCAAGAAACCACGCGAGTTTTAGCAAAAGCAGCTCTCCGAGGTCGTATCGATTGGTTGAAAGGCTTGAAGGAAAACGTTGTTCTGGGGGGGATAATACCCGTTGGTACCGGATTCAAAGGGTTAGTGCACTGTTCAAGGCAGCATAACGCCATTCTTTTGGAAAGACAAAAAGGGAATTTATTCGGGGGGGAAATGAGAGATATTTTCTTACACCACAGAGAATTATTTGACTCTTGCATTTCAACGACTTTCCATGATACATCAGAGCAATTGCTTAGAGGGTTTAATGAGTCATAGGAGCGGATTCTTTTAACTATTTGTGATCATTTGATTTCTTAATGGTAAGAAAAAAAAGATAATAATGAATAGAAAGTAATGAATGGCCTGGATCGTGTATCAATTATCAATGGTCAATCTCTGGTAGAAGAGAAGGTTCCCTCGGAACAATTCTTTATTTCAGGGCGCCTCGTCTCTTTTTTTTTTTTTAAGAGGAAGTGGGGGAGAAATGGCAAGAAGATATTGGAACATCCATTTGGAAGAGATGATGGAAGCAGGAATCCATTTTGGTCATGGTACTCGGAAATGGAATCCTAGAATGGCACCTTATATATCTGCAAAACACAAAGGTATTCATATTACAAATCTGACTCGAACTGCTCGTTTTTTATCAGAAGCTTGTGATTTAGTTTTTGATGCAGCAAGTAGGGGAAAACAATTCTTAATTGTTGGTACTAAAAATAAAGCAGCTGATTTAGTCGCGCGAGCTGCAATAAGGGCTCGGTGTCATTATGTTAATAAAAAATGGCTCGGTGGTATGTTAACGAATTGGTCCACTACAGAAACAAGACTTCACAAGTTCAGGGATTTGAGAACGGAACAAAAAAAGGGGAGACTCGACAGTCTTCCCAAAAGGGATGCCGTTATTTTGAAGAGACAATTATCACGCCTGCAAACGTATCTGGGCGGGATTAAATATATTACGAGGGTACCCGATATTGTAATCATCGTCGATCAGCACGAAGAATATACGGCTCTTCGAGAATGTATCACTTTGGGAATTCCAACAATTTGTTTAATCGATACAAATTGTGACCCCGATCTCGCAGATATTTCGATTCCAGCAAACGATGACGCTATAGCTTCAATCCGATTAATTCTTAACAAATTAGTATTCGCAATTTGTGAGGGTCGCTCTAGCTATATACGAAATCGTTGATTAATAATAAGATAAATCAATTTTTTTGGTAACTCCATGGATTTATGGCTTGGGTACTATTCCGGAATCGCACAAAAAAAAGAGACAAAAACTGGTGGATATTATGTAATTAGCAGATATTCAAAATCTACAATTCAAGTAGACAAGTCGAAAAGAAGATGGTTGAATCAAAATAATTCCTTTTAAATTTCTATTTCGGTCAGAGGGCAATATGAATGTTCTATCATGTTCCATCAACACACTAAGGGGGTTATACGATATATCCGGTGTGGAAGTAGGCCAACATTTCTATTGGCAAATAGGCGGGTTCCAAGTCCATGCCCAAGTACTTATTACTTCTTGGGTTGTAATTGCTATCTTATTAGGTTCAGCCTTTATAGCCGTTCGGAATCCACAAACCGTTCCGACTGCCAGTCAAAATTTCTTCGAATATGTCCTTGAATTCATTCGAGACGTGAGCAAAACTCAGATTGGAGAAGAATACGGCCCATGGGTTCCCTTTATTGGAACTATGTTTCTTTTTATTTTTGTTTCGAATTGGTCTGGTGCTCTTTTACCTTGGAAAATCATAGAGTTACCTCATGGGGAGTTAGCCGCACCTACGAATGATATAAATACTACCGTTGCTTTAGCTTTGCTCACGTCAGTAGCATACTTCTATGCGGGTCTTTCCAAAAAGGGATTAGGTTATTTCAGTAAATACATTCAACCGACTCCAATTCTGTTACCCATTAACATTTTAGAAGATTTCACAAAACCCTTATCACTTAGTTTTCGACTTTTCGGCAATATATTAGCCGATGAATTAGTAGTTGTTGTTCTTGTTTCTTTAGTCCCTTTAGTGGTTCCTATACCTGTCATGTTCCTTGGATTATTTACAAGCGGTATTCAAGCTCTTATTTTTGCAACTTTAGCTGCGGCTTATATAGGTGAATCTATGGAGGGACATCATTGACTCGTTTTCGAAATTGTCTTTTTTGTAGTTTAGAACAAGGCAATGTATGCGTAATTCAAGATAATCGACTTAGGAAACATACATATCCAACCATAAATCTTACAAATACAGAATATACGACCAAGAGTCGTATAAAAAAAATTATGAAATTGGGGAATTTTAGGAAAAAGATCCTTTCGATCTCTTTCCTAAAATTCCTCTTTGGCCTTATTATATCATCCCCCCCCCCCCGCCAATTAATATTTTCTTTATATTGTTTTGTTCATTATTTGTTCATTCAATTCCAATAGCAAATACCAAGAGTGATAATTTGAATAAAAATTCTTAGAGTATCACAGGCGGGTGATTAAAAAAAAGAAAAGAAAGATGCTTTCTAAAATGATTCCCTTTTTAGCTAAAAGGATTCCCTTTTTAGTTGATTTTAGTCAATTCTTCAATTCAACGATTGACCAAAAGAAAATATTAATATAATAAATAATAAATTGCATGACCGTACCTCAATCAAATACTGATATTGAGTTCTATGCAATGATTCGCCCCAATGAATTCGTTTATTTCGAGTGTAGCCATGTTGGATAATGATAAATAAAAGGAATAGAAAAAAATTCCTAAAAAAAGAGATTCATAAAAAATGGGGTGATTAGGCGAGGGGGACATAATTAGGTATATGGAATCAAATGCCAACTCTTGTGGGTTTTTTGAAAAGGGGTTCTAGAATACGATTGACTTTAAGATACGAATACTTTGAATCTAAGATATGAATAGTTGGTTTACGTTCTGGAAGAAAGACATGTATATGGGATATTAGATATTGCTAGTTATATATGAACTAAAGATACATCTAATCCACCCTACTCTTGCGACTATTGTGAATTTCGATAGGGATTCCAATAGAAATTATTCGATTTCGTCTTTGCTTTGACTGGGAATTGAATCAATAAAAATAAAGAGATGAAATAAAGTAAAGAAAACGAACGAAGAATTCAAAAAAAGGTCCCGAAAAAAGAAATGGAAGAACAAAAGTCGTATGGATTCATAAAAATCCTGTGTTGTGCCCGTGGATCGGAACTAAAAAAGAGATATCGAAATAGTTTTGATGGTTCAATAATAATATTATTATTACTCCAATTCGGAGTTCTTAGTTACTTCGGCTGGGTGAATCCCAGTGACGGAATAATTAAGTCATAATTCATTGGACGATTGTATCATTAACGATTTCTTTAGTTTTTGTTTTTCTTTATTTTCATTTTAGTGCGAGGAACTTATCATGAATCCACTGATTTCTGCCGCTTCCGTTATTGCCGCTGGGTTGGCTGTTGGGCTTGCTTCTATTGGACCTGGAGTTGGTCAAGGTACTGCTGCGGGCCAAGCAGTAGAGGGGATTGCGAGACAGCCCGAGGCGGAGGGAAAAATACGAGGTACTTTATTGCTTAGTCTGGCTTTTATGGAAGCTTTAACAATTTATGGACTGGTTGTAGCATTAGCGCTTTTATTTGCGAATCCTTTTGTTTAATCCTATAAATAGGAAAGGAAATTGACTTATTTTTTTCTCTTATTGATTATATCTGTGTTTCGGGCTTTTTCGAATTCTATCAAGATTTAACTCCTACAATTGGAAGGACTTATTTGAGGATGAGGAATTAAAATAAGCATACCAATTTGCTTTTTTCTTTCCCTTTCTTAGTCTAAAGTAAGGAAACCCTCTTTTTAAGGGATGTTGCAACAAACGAGGGGTTTTGCAATTGACAGAAGTCCCGGTCCCTAATACTAAATAGTATCCTTCTTAGCGGGAATCCCCAATTGCCGATTCAAAGAAAGGATTTCAAAATCTAATTTTTGACTCTGTGTCGAAATAGGTAAATTACTAATTTTTTTTAGTCTATCTAAAAGAGGAGATCATATGAAAAATGTAACCGATTCTTTCGTTTCTTTGGTTCACTGGCCATTCGCCGGGAGTTTCGGGTTTAATACCGATATTTTAGCAACAAATCCAATAAATCTAAGTGTAGTGCTTGGTGTATTGATCTTTTTTGGAAAGGGAGTGTGTGCGAGTTGTTTATTTCAAGAATAGGCTGGACCCAACCAGCTGCACTTTTTTTTCGTTATCGTTATAACTAAGGACCAAAGGGAAAAGGGTGCATGATCCCGCGAATTACTTCTGAATCAATTTCAAATCATATTTAAGAACCATAGCATTTCGTGATTTGTTGGTAAATTATTTTGATTCTCTATGAACCAAACCAAAAATGTGGGACCATTAACATGGTTAAAGCTAAAGTTTGAATTGAAGTCCAGACAAAGCACGGTACTCTTTCTACTACTATGTTTTACTATAGAATAGAAATATTTTCAAAAGGAATAATTAAATAATTAATAATAATTGGAATTTTTTTTTTCGATATAAAACACTCATGTTGATAAAAAGATTTGAGCCTTTTAGTGGTATTGGAAATTTGATTGGAAAATATTGGAAAAATAGGTATTTCAAACAACCCCTTTTTATGCTGAATCGATGACCTATGTATAAAGTAAGAAGAATTCTTTGGATTTGAAGAAAAAAAGAAACAACTTTGCTGACAATTATCTATTTTGATTTGGTCAGAAGAGTCCTCCGAATATTCCGGTCTTGGATTAGGGATCAGTCGCAAGATTGATTTTGGAATATGAATAGAGAAGAGAGAGAGGATAGGCTCATTACATTAAAAAAAGATATGGGAACCCCCCCATACATAAGTAGTTGACGTAATTGAGTGTGAGAGCCAAATGAATCGAAAATTTCATGTTTGGTTCGGGAAGGGATCATGGAAGTTTTGAGATGAAT